TTAACCAAAGAGATACGACTTTGCACTATAGTTAGCTCAGCACCAATCAGGAATGCCCAAGGAATTCCAAGAATTCTTGTTATACATTTGTTCCAAGTCTCAATCCTCTTTTCGAGATTCATCGATATTGAATCAATCGAACGCACTTCTAACACCTGTTCCACTTTTGGAAGACCTTGCGTTATATCACCAGATCTTGATTTTTCATATATAAATGTAACTAATGTATCTCCTTCGTAAAGGATTTCCCCATAATGTCCATGAACAGTTGCTCCTGGAGTAGCCAAATAAGGCTTAGCTGATCGTATTACCACAGAGTCAACTTGAAGAATTAGAACTTGACCCGATTTTAAATGCGGTCCTTTTTTGGCTATACATACATTTTCACAAAGAAACTGCCCAAGACTAACGATTGTAGATGTCTCTTCACAACAATTGTAATGCAGAAAATACCAATTCAAATTGAATGGATTCAAAATGATGTTACTGCACGAATAGGGATTATAAATTTTACCTTTTTCATCCAGTAAATAATATTTAAGTATTTGAAAAATCTGTTTTAAATTGTCAAGTTGCAAATAGTTAGTTACCAAGATTTGATTATGGGTTATTAAATCGGAAAATAAATCAAAATTATAAAATGGAAAGCCTGTTCCTAAGGGGCCCAACGGATTCCTAATTGGAATTAGGGGGTCCTCTTTGATTGATTCTTTTATCACATTGGGAGATTTTACATCGTTGAATGGGCCTGTTCGAGAACAATTGGATGATGACAAAATTATCAAAGATTGAGATTCCTTATTTCGATTCAATAACGTATGAATAGTTCCTTGATTTGGATTAAGGGATTCTTGAATCCTTGCCTTGGAATAGGAATAGGAATAAATGGAAGAAAACGGATTGACATTAGCGCGATCTGATCCATTCTCAGAGATTAATCCTGAACCCGACAGATCATTTCTTTTTCCGGTATACAAAATAGGTGACTTCGCTAAGTCGATTCTTAGAAAATCTCTAATTAAACCATTTGTCCTTATTTCAACAAAGGAAGCACAGGCCTTTTCGATCTTTTTGTCTTGGTCCCAATTCAACACTAAACAAGTCCGAACTAATTGAATACTTGTGTCCCAAATTTCAAGAATTGGGTCGTAATAAAGGATATAGTTGACAACTCGAAGTTGTAGATTATCACTTTCTTGCAAGAGATCCGGTGGGAAAAGTCTTCCTAAATTTATACCATCCGTTTTTTTATATGGGACTACAGGTTGAACCAAAACAAAATATTTTTTTTCATACCTGGAAAGTTTCATTCGTTGGATATAGAGCCAATTTTTCAATTTTTTGTATTCTTTGGAATTTTGTTTTCCCCCTCCTGGTGGTATCAATCGGAATGCCTTGTTTGTCTTTCCAGGAAAATGGATATCTCCAGAAAAGATTATTAGTTTAATTTTTTCTGCTTTTTTCTTCACTCGGACCAATCCACCTACCCGACTTCTTCTATTTAAAGTGATTTGTGTATCTATCCCAATAATACTATTGTGCCGTACCATTATGGAACAAGATTCGGCCAAAATGTGGACTTCCACGGGAATAAAAAAAAACGGATTTACTTCCTTTTGGTATTTTGGCCAAAATACCTTGACTCCTCGATACTCAATCAACTCCTCTTCATTAACGATTGAATTCAGTTCTCTAGTCTCATATTTAGTAAGTCCCGAGCTCTTTCTTATATATCGAGGATCGTCGAAATAAGCAAGAATACTATTTCTACGGAGAATACCATTTCGGGGGATTTCAATTGAGATACCTGAAGAAGGTATTAATTGGTTCTCGCCCTCTTGAATCGATTCGAGTGGGATGATGACTCTATTTCTTCGCCTCTTTGCCAATAAATCCGAATTCCCCTCGAGAACGGCCGGATTTCTGAGATTACAACGACCGGTACATGTCATTCGATTAAGTTCTGAATAATCAGGAATCCTATCTCCTTTTTGATTTTTACCAGAAAAATACGAACTAAAAAATTTGTGTCTCACTTGATTATTAGTTACTGAGGGGTTAGAAATATATCTTCGCTTAACAGAAAGAGAATAAGCGTTCATTTGATCTTGATCCTTGTGGATCGAACAGGGGCCTGGACTGGATCTCCAGGGCTCCCCTAATAATATCCATAAATGACTTGTTTTTGGTAAGAGATGAATATTACCATATGTAAATTCAGGTGCATGGTACACATCGGTATTCCAGTGCATTTCGCCTTCTGAGTCAGAATAAATATGTTTTCGAACCTTCTCTTTCAAATTCAAAGTGGATGTTCTCGCGCGAATCTCAGCAATGACTTGTTCTGATTCTACATATTGATCGTTTTGAACTAAAAGAAAACTTTTGGGCGGAATACACACATTGTGTATAATATCTTCACTTTCAATAGTTACATACAAGTCTCTAGAACATAGAAAAGCAGGATGTCCATGACGTGTACGTGTCGGATGAACCAAATCCTCATTGAATTTTATTTTTCCATTAGAAGGGGCTCGGACATGTTCTGCAGTACCCCCTGTGAATACTCCGCCGGTATGAAAAGTTCTTAATGTTAATTGAGTACCTGGTTCTCCAATAGATTGACCTGCAATAATACCTACAGCTTCTCCCAATTCGACCAGGTCGTCGTGAGCTGGGCTTCGGCCATAGCATAGTTGACAAATCCAAGATGTACTCCTACAAGTAAAGGGGGTTCGAATAGAGATTGGTTGTGCTCTAAAAGTTATGAATCTATTAACAAGTCCAACCCCAATATCTTGATTTCTAGTAGCAATGCATCGCGAACCTATATATATATGATCCGCTAATACACGCCCAATTAATGTTTGGATAAAAATCCTGTCGGTCATCATTCCATTTCGAGGACTTACAGAAATACCTCGTACGGTGCCACAATCTGTTCGACGTACAACAATGTGTTGAACTACTTCAACAAGTCTGCGCGTGAGGTATCCTGCATCTGATGTTCGGATAGCGGTATCCACAACTCCTTTACGGGCTCCGTAGCAAGAAATAATATATTCTGTTAAAGAGAGTCCTTCGCGTAAATTGCTTTGAATGGGTAAATCAATCATTTGACCTTGGGGATCCGACATTAATCCTCTCATACCTACTAATTGATGTACCTGAGATGCATTTCCTCTGGCTCCCGAAAAAGACATTATATGGACTGGATTAAAAGGATCGGTCATCCGAAAATTAGGATTCATTTCTTGTCGCAAATATTCACTTGTGGCATACCAGATCTCGATCGATTGACGTAATTTTTCTACCGCGTGTACATTCCCATAATGATGGTGTTTTTCTAAAATAAAACTTTGTTGTTCAGCGTCTTGAACTAGCCATCTTTTAGAAGGTATTGTTAAAAGATCATCAATTCCTAATGAAATGGAAGCGGCGGTAGCTTGTCGGAAACCCAGAGTCTTTACTTGATCCAGGATATGTGATGTATATCCTATTCCATAGTGATCAATAAATCGACTAATAAGTCGTTTCATGGCAGTTCCGTCTATCACTTTATTGTGAAAGACCTGAGTGGGCCGTTCTGCCATCAGTACCTCCATATTGCGCTGAGTAGAATTTGACAATGGGTTTGAGTCAGTGATTGGACAACTTCCTTTTCTAGATCTTGATTCACGTAGAAATTCCGCAATTTTATAGTCCTAGTTAACCCGGCGAGACTCGAATTCCCGCTGGTAGCATAGAATTACAACAGCCCTGCCAAAACCCCTGTATGGCTTCTTCTATTTCTCGATAAAGAGAAATATGCCCAAGAGTGGTTCGAATATATATATAAAGAATTTCTTTTTTTATACTTCTTACTATTAGATAGTGTCCATAAATCTCATAATAGGTCCCCAAAGATTCATAGTGAATTTCAATGGGAGCTTCTCTTGCAGCAATAACGCGTTGATCTAGTCGCCACCGCAGCCACAAAGGACTACCTAAATTGATTCGTTTTTGCCGAAAAGCTCCAATTGCATCATAGGCGTTACAAAAAAACGGTTCTTTTTTTTTTGTATACTTATAGTTATTATCTTCATTTTGATAGTTTCTACCATTACACGGATTATACCTATTTACACAAATACCCCGACGATTTCCACTCGTTAAGACATAGAGTCCACTAAGCATATCTTGAGTTGGTGCAGAAATGGGATCTCCAATAGTTGGAGACAAAAGATTCATATGAGAAAACATAAGTAAACGTGCCTCTGCTTGAGCCTCCAAAGATAAAGGCACATGAACAGCCATTTGATCCCCGTCAAAGTCCGCATTGAAGCCCTTACAAACTAATGGGTGTAAACAAATAGCGCGCCCTTCTACTAAAATGGGGAGGAATGCCTGTATGCCTAATCTATGCAGAGTAGGCGCTCTATTCAGCAATACAGGATGGTCATCCAGAATTTCTTGAAGTATTTCCCATACAATCGGTTTTTTTTTACGAATTTGACTCTTAGCAACTCCGATGTTCGAAGCAAGATGTTTTCTAATTAGGTCACGAATTACAAATGCCTGGAAAAGTTCTATTGCTATTTCGCGAGGCAATCCACATCGATGTAATGAAAGTGAAGGGCCCACGACAATCACTGACCGCCCTGAATAATCGACGCGTTTACCAAGCAGAGTCTCGCGAACTCTTCCTTCTTTGCCTTCAATTACATCTGAAAGCGACTTGTAAACTCTATTATGATCATCCCTCATTGGTTGTCCGCAGATTCCATTATCAAGAAGTGCATCCACTGCTTCTTGTAGCAATTTTTCCTGAGATATTATTAATTCTTCTGGCGTAGCTATACTTGTTGTTAATAGATCTGTAAGAGTATTATTCCGATAGATAATTCTTCTATAGATTTCATTAATATCCGAGGTCACCAGTTTATCCTCATCTATATGATAAATTGGTCTCAACTCAGGAGGAAGAACTGGTAATAGACACAAAACCATCCATTTTGGTT